AAGAGGAATAAGAAAACTTTCATTGTTTTTCCCTTCTCTCCATTGATAGAACAAAAAAAAGCAAACTCATTCATTTTTTTCTGGCCATTCAAAGCAATTCTAATTCTTAATTCTATAGGGTTGAATAAAAATTCGATTGACCTTTTGATATAATTGCTATGCTTAGTGTGTGACTCGTTGGTTTTTTTAGGGTTAGGATTAAAAAAAAAGACCGGCCCGCTAGTATGAAAACTAACCCATCACTTCGTATTATCTGAATCTAAAGAACCAGTCAAGATATGATAAATCGGTCATATCTTTGTAGCAACTGAATTTTTTTTTGAAAAAACTTAAATTCTAAGTTTAAAGCAAAATACAGAAGAAAGAGGTGGATAAATGGAAGGATGAGAGAAAGAGAGAAAAAGAATATCAATGATATAGAATTCCAATATGTAAGGTCTATGAGTCATCTCATAAAAGACAGTGTAATAAAGCATCAATACTAATGAATTCATCCATAATGAAATATTAAACAATCCTTTTTAGAGAAGAAAAAAATTAAGAGCTTCGAGCCAATAAAGACTAAGAAGGTTGACTCAAGAATAAATTGGATTACGAGCTCCGTTGTAGAATTCTGACCTAACCATTAAGTACGAAACGGTGGGAACGATGAAACCCGTGAATGCAAAAGATTTTATTGAACAAATGAATCTTACTGATTCACCAGTCGGGATGGCGAAATAAACCGGAAATAAATTAATCTATTCTGAGAAGTCACGAATAAGCGCTATGACTGAAAGAGATATTGCAAGAGTAAATATTCGCCCGCGAAAACTTTAATCGGTAACCCTGGATAAAGGACAAAATAAAGATTTATTAGTACGTTTGAAAAAACTATTATTTATAAATTTTTATATAAAAATGTTCGAATATCTATTCAAATTAATTAAAATTCAATTTTGAATCTTTTAGTCGCGAGGAGCTGGATGAGAAGAAACTCTCACGTCCAGTTCTGTAGTAGAGATGGAATTCCGAAATAACCATCAACTATAACCCCAAAAGAACTAGATTCCGTAAACAACATAGAGGAAGAATGAAGGGAATATCTTATCGAGGTAATCATATTTGTTTTGGTAAATATGCTCTTCAGGCACTTGAACCTGCTTGGATCACATCTAGACAAATCGAAGCAGGTCGACGAGCAATGACACGAAATGCACGCCGTGGTGGAAAAATATGGGTCCGTATATTTCCAGACAAACCAGTTACAGTAAGACCTGCCGAAACACGTATGGGTTCGGGTAAAGGATCCCCTGAATATTGGGTAGCTGTTGTTAAACCAGGTCGAATACTATATGAAATGGGTGGAGTAAGCGAAAATATAGCTAGACGGGCTATTTTAATAGCAGCATCCAAAATGCCTATACAAACTCAATTTATTATTTCGGGATGAAACAAAAAGGCAGGTTTCTTTTTTTGGACAAACAATATTTCTTTTATTTTCTTCATCCTTTGCATTGGAAGAATAGACTAAAAATTTGATATGATTCAACCTCAGACCTATTTAAATGTAGCCGATAACAGCGGGGCTCGAGAATTGATGTGTATTAGAATTATAGGAGCTAGTAATCGCCGATATGCTCATATTGGTGACGTTATTGTTGCTGTGATCAAAGAGGCAGTACCAAATATGCCCCTAGAAAAATCCGAAGTAGTTAGAGCTGTAATTGTTCGTACCTGTAAAGAACTTAAACGTGACAACGGTATGATAATACGATATGATGACAATGCTGCAGTTGTGATTGATCAAGAAGGAAATCCAAAAGGAACTCGAATTTTTGGTGCAATCCCCCGAGAATTGAGACAATTAAATTTTACTAAAATAGTTTCATTAGCTCCCGAGGTATTATAAAAAAAATGAGATCGTGATAGCTTTTGGGGTATTGAACTAGATTAAGAACTAAATAAATTCGTAGATTGTGTCTCACGCATATACCTTAAAAAATTCCTATTCATAAACCAATAGAAAAAAAAAAAAGAAAAAACATGTTGATTATATCCAATTTTGAAGCACCAATAATTATAGTTCATCATGGGTAGAGACACTATTGCTGAGATAATAACCTCTATACGAAATGCTGATATGGATAGAAAAAGAGTTGTTCGCATAGCATCTACTAATATTACCGAAAATATAGTTAAAATACTTTTCCGAGAAGGTTTTCTAGAAAACGTCAGAAAACATCGAGAAAAAAACAACTATTTTTTGGTTTTAACCCTTCGACATAGAAGGAATGGGAAAAGACCCTATAGAAATTTTTTAAATTTAAAACGGATCAGTAGACCCGGTCTACGAATCTATTCTAACTCTCAACGAATTCCTAGAATTTTAGGTGGGATGGGGATTGTAATTCTTTCGACTTCTCGAGGGATAATGACAGACCGGGAGGCTCGACTAGAAGGAATCGGCGGAGAAATTTTGTGTTATATATGGTAATCCTTTTAATATCCAAATGGAATC